TACATACACTAAAATATAGGAAGAGATTCGACCGACACCTACATATTTAATACCTTCTCCTATGAAAAAACTCAAAATACCGACCCCATTTGTAATTCCATCAATTATTTGTCTATCAAAAAAATGAATTAGTTCAGACAATATTCTTATACCTTGAATTAAAAATGTTGCATAAAAAAAATCAATATAACCCCGATTATACGACCAATCATATGTCACATTTATTATTTTATCCTCAAAAATTTTCAGTTTCTTAGAAATACCTTTAACAAATGAATTAAATAAATTAAAATTTTGTAAAGATGAATAACCAGGATTATATAAAAAGGATGCTATAAGGATTCCAAAAGAAGCTATACTAACTGAAAAAGTTGCATTTGTTATAAATTCATACGAATCCATCAAATTTTTATTATTTTGATATAAAAGGTTTATCGACGGAGTTAATAATTTTGTTAATATATCCAACTGCATTCCTTCTTGATTGAATTGATTAAAAAAAGGAATTCCTATAACTCCAATGAACAAAGTAAAGAAACCTAATACAAGCATAGGAAATAGGATAGTATTGTCTGACTCATGAGGATAGGAGAAAATGTTCTTAGTACCGAAATTAGAAATAGTAATAATAGGACCCCTCAGACTTCTTACATTTCTATTAATTCGATATTTCTTTTTTAAAAAAAAATAAGTCCTTTTATTATTATTCATTGTTAATAAAGGTAATAAGCGAAAATTTGTTTTAATCCACTTTTTCTCTTCTCTACCCCATAAAGATATTGAATAGACAGAACTTCTTTTTTTACCATTGTAAGTTTGAAAATAAAGATTTAAATGTCCCTCAAAAGTAAGTAAATAGATCCGAAACATATAAAATGCAGTTAATCCCGCTGTGGAAAAAGCTATTATTGCAAAAATTGGTGAATACACCCAACTATCATTAAGAATTTCATCTTTGGACCAAAAAGAGGCAAGAGGTGGAATACCACAAAGAGAAAGTGTACCTAATAAAAAAGATATTTTTGTAATTGGTACATGTTTTTTTAAACCTCCCATAAGAACCAAATTCTGGCTTTTATCTGGAGAATATCCAACAATACTTTCCATTGAATGAATAATAGATCCAGATCCTAAAAATAACAATGCTTTGGAATAAGCATGAGTAATCAAATGAAACAAAGCAGCCCGATAAGAACCCATACCTAGAGCCAACATCATATAACCCAATTGAGACATTGTAGAATAAGCTAAACCTCTCTTAATATCTTTTTGAGCAAGAGCTAAAGTGGCCCCTAAAAGTAATGTTATTATGCCTAACAAGGCTATTAGATTCATTATATAAGGCATAACTATGAAAAGCGGAAGAAGCCGAGCTACAAGAAAAATTCCAGCTGCTACCATAGTAGCAGCATGTATAAGAGCTGAAATAGGGGTAGGTCCTTCCATAGCATCGGGTAACCATACATGAAGGGGAAATTGGGCAGATTTAGCAATTGCACCAGCAAATAATAGAAAGGCACAAAACGTAGCAAATAAAAGATTAACTTCATTATTATAAACCAAGTTAGTGAATATTTCAAACAAATCCCGAAATTCTAAACTGCCCGTTATCCAATAAAACCCTAAAATTCCTAATAATAAACCAAAATCTCCGACGCGATTAGTGACAAACGCTTTTTGACAAGCAGTCGCTGCAGTAGGTCGTGTGAACCAAAAACCTATTAATAGATAAGAACACATTCCAACCAATTCCCAAAAAAAATAAATTTGTATAAGATTAGAACTAGTAACCAATCCTATCATTGAAGTATTGAAAAAACTCATATAAGCAAAAAATCTCAAATATCCCTGATCATGAGACATATAATTGTCACTATAAATAAGAACCAAGATTCCAACCGTATTAATTAATATTAACATAATAGAAGTAAGTGGGTCAACCAAATAGCCAAATTCTAAAGAAAAGTCATTATTTATAGTCCAAGACCATATAGATAGATAGCTAGAAGGGTTATTTACTTGTTGAATACATAAATAGGTTGAAAAAAGCATAACTATACTTAACAATAAAACACTTGGAAAAATCCACATACGGCGAAGATTTTTTGTTGCCGTTGGAAAAAGTAGAAGTCCTACTCCTATTAATATAGGAACTGGAAGTGAGATGAAAGTTATAATCCAGAAATATTGATATATATATTCCATAAAAATAAATAAAATTTTATTTTTATTTTACTTAATTGTTTCTGATTTACCGGCTCTTATTTATTTTGAAATGAAAGTGAAATGAAAGGGGTCAGTTAATAAAATAAAAAATTCAAATAGACAAAATATATAATTTTATAATTATTCTGAATCTTTTTCAACTATTTTAACTTAAATATTTAAAATCAAGAAGTTAAAATTGGTCAAATGATATGAACAAATAAATTACTATTGAAAAAAAAACTAGTACTTTTATTAAATATTAAAATTCAATTATTAAGTAAAGTTTGATTAAGATCCAAAAAATGAAAATGGAGATTTTCATTTTCATTATTATTTCGTATTACACTAATTGCTATATATTGATATAGGAAAGACAAATAATTACACCAAAAGCAGTATTTGATCTGAATCATAACAAAAAACCCTAACTTATCCCCCAAAAGTTATTTATTTTTTGGATTATTTCGAATCATTAACGAATTGATTTTGGAACTGATTGATTGTCTTTTATTTTAAGATTATTGTAATAAAAGACTTTTATATTTTTTTTTAGGAAAGGCTCTGATCTCCAAACTATGACATCCAAAACTTCACTTTACATAAAAAAAGGAAGAATTACTAAAATAGCTTTGAGAAAATTATTTATCTTGACGTTTTTAGTTTTTAACATCTAACAAATTAAGTACTAGTCTCTTGCACATTTTAAAATTAAAATTAGATATACTCTTTATCTTTTTGCGAGCTTAACCAATTAAATTAATAATTAATTGAAAAAATATTAATTTTTAATTAATAAGTATAGGGCTTGTTTAGTAAAACTTTGGATGTTTTTTATTATGTATTGTATTTGTATTGTATTTTTGCATTTTTTATTACCTGTATAAATCAATTTAGGACGACAAAAATAAACTAGACACAGATAGAAAACAAAGATATAAAGAGGGGTATAGTCTTTTTGTTTGTATTTTTTGTTTTTATTTAGTTATCATATCAACTAATTAGATTTATACGGCATACAATATTTTATAGATATGGATTTGAATGAGGATAGAAGAGGACCAATAAACTAAATATAAATTATATATAAATTATTCGATATTGTATGGAATAGAAAAACCGATTTTTTTTTAGTTTATTATTTTATTTTGTTCCCAGTATTATTCTATTATTTAGTATTTAGTTACGCGATTTTCTATAATTTATATTTTTATGAAAGAAATACAATCTAGAAAAAAAATAGATAGCTAAATAATTAATAATTAGATAATTAATAATAAAGAACAATTGGTTTTGAACAATAGATGTCTTTGACATCCAACTATAGCAATTAAATACTTATTATAATTTTTAATGGCAGTTCCGAAAAAACGTACTTCTATTTCAAAAAAGCGGATTCGTAAAAATATTTGGAAAAAGAAAGGATATTGGGCAGCATTGAAAGCTTTTTCGTTAGGTAAATCCCTTTCTACAAGGAATTCAAAAAGTTTTTTTTATCCAACAAATAACTAATCAAAGATTGGAATAATTTGACTTGTTCTGGCTCCAAATGTAGTCAGTCTAATTTATTATTGGAAATTTTTTATAATTTCTTTATTTTATAATTTATTTTTTTATTTTATAAGTTTATTTTATAAGTATTATAAGTATAAGTTAAAAAAATTTATAAAAATTATAAATTATATTAACTTTAAATTATATTAACTTATATAATATAATATTATTATATTATGTATTAATATAGATAAATATATATTTATATAAATATATACATAGATAAGAGATAAGAAAAAATATCTAAATAGAAATAAAAGAAAAACTGGGTATTCTCTAATGTTTTGACCGAATCAATAGCAATATTAAATTAAATTGAATTAGTTTCACTTTTATAATAAAAAAAAAAGGATTCTTGTGTCTACGAAATTTATAAATATAAAGTATAATAAATACTATATTCCTTTGTTTGAAAAAAGAATAAACGAAATCACAAGATTAACCTTTCTTTTGAGGGGGCTTTATTGTTTTTAGGGTGGGGAAAATAAGAATCCCCATCGGTTCAATAATAAAAAACCCTTCTCTTTTATTTATATTATTTTATACCATAAAACTATAACTATAATATTTAGTAAAAGAAAAAATAAATTCAAATATATTTATTAAAATAATATATAATAAAATATAGAATATAAAATTTGTAGTCAAAACTAATAGGTTGTTCAAACTAATTAATTAAGTTTAAGATGTGTTTTATAACTTTATAAACCATTCTTTCTATTAATTATTATTAGAATATATACCTAGGATATATAACCCTAATTTTTAATTTATTTATTTATTTTTTTTTTATTTAAGACAATTAAGAAGAACCCTTTTTTAAGTTAAGTGATTATACTAAAAATACAATTATACGAAAAATACGCCAATTTTAGACCTATGTTTCCACTGAAATATCAATAAAGATCAATCAAGAAATATAGATTTATATATTAAATAATATATACATAAAGATTTATAAATTTTTTTTCAAGAATCTATATATATATATAGATTCTTGAAATACAATATAGTTATGATATAAATTGAAATTTTTTATTACATAATATCCCCTAGCCTGGCCCAAAACCTACCAATATTTAATTAATTTCTTTGGTAAATCTTAAGACAAATTCTATACACAATTAAAACAAACACTGACATTTAATACAAAGCTATGCAAAGAATTACAATTCCCTACATGTATCAACAAAATTGTGATACATAAAAAAAAATAGGATTTTAAAAATAGGATTTTTATGTCATCGAAAAAATGCATTTTTTGAGATTCATAAAATAAATCAGTAATAAATGAATTTTTAAAAAATTAAAAAATGCGAAAGAACGTTTTGAGTTCAATCCATAAATTGAGGTTATAACTATCAAGTTACACCAGTTATATTTTATTCGAGCATAAAATAATAAAGTAATAATTTCAAATCACATTTTTAAGTTAAATAAAACGAATACTATAACACTATAATAAAAAATAGACCAATAAAAATAAGGATTATTATTGAAAGCGTTACGTTAAAATTATAATTAAAAAAAAAAAATTTATTCAGCAATTTTAATTTTAATCTTTCCTAAATATATATTGCATATGGCATTGAATTGACTACTTCAATATCGACGATTGAATAAAAATAGATTATTATAATTTCGAACAAGCCGCTATGGTGAAATCGGTAGACACGCTGCTCTTAGGAAGCAGTGCTAGAGCATCTCGGTTCGAGTCCGAGTGGCGGCATGATATCTCCTAAAAGAGTAAGTCCGATACTGAATTCAATTCCCGATTTCAATTCCTATCCTATAATTGTAATTGAGGAACTTTCCAATTTTAATTTAAAATTGTTTATGATATTTTCAACTTTAGAGCATATATTAACTCATATATCCTTTTCAGTCGTTTCAATTGTAATTACAATTCATTTGATAACCTTATTAGTCGATGAAATTCTAGGACTATATGATTCGTTCGAAAAGGGGATGATGACTGCTTTTTTCTGTATAACAGGATTATTAATGACTCGTTGGATTTATTTGGGATATTTACCATTAAGTAATTTATATGAATCATTAATCTTTCTTTCATGGAGTTTCTCCATTATTCATATGGTTCCGTATTTTAAAAAGTATAAAAACTATTTAAACGCAATAACCGCGCCAAGTGCTATTTTTACCCAAGGTTTTGCTACTTCGGGTCTTTTAACTGAAATGCATCAATCCGAAATATTAGTACCAGCTCTCCAATCCCATTGGTTAATGATGCACGTAAGTATGATGGTATTGGGCTATGCAGCTCTTTTATGTGGATCATTATTATCACTAGCTCTTCTAGTCATTACATTTCGAAAATTCATAAGGATTTTTAGTAAAAGCAATAATTTCGTAAATGAGTCGTTTTCCCTGGGCGAGATTGAATACGTCATAGAAAAAAATAATCTTTTACCAAACATCTCTTTTCTCTCTTCTAGGAATTATTACAGGTTTCAATTGATTCAACAATTGGATCTTTGGAGTTATCGTATTATTAGTCTAGGGTTTATCTTTTTAACCATAGGTATTCTTTCGGGAGCAGTATGGGCTAATGAAGCATGGGGATCATATTGGAATTGGGATCCAAAGGAGACTTGGGCATTTATTACGTGGACCCTATTTTCGATTTATTTACATATTCGAACAAATAAAAATTTTGAAAGTGTAAATTCCGCAATTGTAGCCTCGATGGGCTTTCTTATAATTTGGATGTGCTATTTTGGGGTTAATTTATTAGGAATAGGGTTGCATAGTTATGGTTCATTTACCTTAACATCTACTTGAATTAAAGAGAGGACTTGATAAATACAAAATAAATATAGGGCAACATAAGTGTATATAAGAAAAAAAATTCGTGTAATCCAGCAAGAACCCTTTGAATTAAGTAATGGAAATAAAATAATTCAAAGGGTTCTTGCTGGATTACATACCTGGTTATTATAATAGATTTACGATTTATTTTACTCAAACTTAATTAAGAGAAGAAAAAGGGCTTATTTTTAATTGTCCAACAAACCATTTTTAAAATCATATGATTGATTTATGTTTGATTTTTTGGTTTACTCACAAAAACTATGGATAAAAATAATTAGACATAAGAGCTTCGACTTTATCAACTGATAGTGAGAAAACGAAATCTGGATAAATACCAATAGCTATTACGGGTAAAAGAATAGAGATCGAAATAAAAAATTCTCGCGGCCCAGAATCTACAAAATAAGAGTTTGTAGCAATAAAAAGCTTGTATCCATAGAACATCTGGCGTAACATAGATAATGAATAAATAGGAGTTAATATCATTCCAATTGCCATTAAAAAAGTAACTAGTATTTTTGTCATTAAAAGATATTTTTGGCTAGTAAGTATTCCAAAAAATAATATTAATTCTGCAACAAAACCGCTCATGCCCGGTAATGCAAGAGAAGCCATTGATAAAATACTGAAAGTCGTAAATATTTTTGGAATTGTGATAGCCATTCCGCCCATTTCATCGAGATAAACAAGACGTATTCTATCATAACTCGTTCCTGCCAAGAAAAAAAGCGCCGCGCCAATAAATCCATGAGAGATTATTTGTAAAATGGCTCCATTGAGTCCTGTATCGTTTATAGAACCAAGTCCTATAATTATGAAACCCATATGAGATACGGAGGAATAAGCTATTCTTTTTTTTAAATTACGTTGACCAGGAGATGTTGAAGCTGCATAGATTATTTGAATTGTGCCGATTATCATCAACCAAGGAGAAAATATAGAATGTGCGTGCGGTAATAATTCCATATTGATTCGAACCAATCCGTATGCTCCCATTTTTAATAAGATTCCAGCTAGAAGCATACAAGTACTGTAATGTGCCTCTCCATGAGTGTCTGGTAACCAGGTATGTAAGGGTATAATCGGCGATTTGACAGCAAAAGCAATAAAAAATCCAATATAGAATAGCGTTTCGAGTGCTACAGGATACGATTGATTAGCTGATGTTTCAAAATTTAATGTTGGTTCATTAGAACCAGATAAACAAATACCTAGAATTCCCATTAATAAAAAGGCAGAACTTCCTGCAGTGTACAAAATAAATTTTGTAGCTGAATACAAACGTTTCTTTCCTCCCCACATGGATAGAAGTAGATAAACTGGAATTAATTCTAATTCCCACATGATGAAAAAAAGTAAAAGGTTTTGAGAAGAAAATGGTCCTATTTGACCGCTATACATTGCTAACATCAGGAAATGGAATACTCGGGATTCCCGAGTAACTGGCCGAGCCGCTAAAGTAGCTAAAGTAGTGATAAACCCCGTCAGCAAAATAGGTCCTATCGAAATTCCATCTATTCCCAATCTCCAGGAAAAATCCAAAAAATCGATCCATTTATAATCCTCTGTCAGTTGGATTAATGGATCGTTCAATTGGAAATGATAGCCAAATGCATAGGTTGTTATAAGGAGTTCGATTATACATATACAAAGAGTATACCACCTAATTACCTTATTTCCTCTATGAGGAAGAAAGAAAATTAGGGAACCCGCAAATATTGGCAAAACTATAATTATCGTTAAACAAGGAAAATAATTCGTGGTAAAAACAAGATATACTTGGACCAGAAAAATGGACCATAAAAACCCGTGCTCAATATATTATTTTGAGCACGGGTTTTTGTCGGTAAAGGTAAAAAAATAAAATGTAGTCGTATTCAAATAGGGTTTTTTGGAACGTATCAATAAGCTAGACCCATACTTCGAGTTGTTTCATGCCACAAATAAACTCGAACACTCAAGAAATCCGTTGGACAGGCAGATTCACATCTTTTACAACCCACACAGTCCTCTGTTCTTGGAGCAGAGGCAATTTGTTTAGCTTTACACCCATCCCAAGGTATCATTTCTAATACATCTGTGGGACAAGCTCGGACACATTGAGTACACCCTATACACGTATCATAAATCTTTACTGAATGTGACATTGGATATATAATTTTTTTTAATAATAAATTTTCGATCTAGTAAACTTATATGTAAATGACTCATATATTTAGATACCAGATGAATCAATGGTTTAGATTTACCAGAATTTTTATAATCAATCTACTTCCGGATCAACTCATGGGAGAGAACCAAGATACTTTAATTTCTTATATTTTCGCAAACATGATCATACATTATGTATAATACACACTAAGTCGAATTTATGAATATTCTAATTTGTGTGGTTAATGATACTTATCATTCATACTACTTATTCAACAAATTAGATTGATTGATACGAGTTGATTTTCTGTTACGATAAATTGACGAAACAATAGCTGGTCCAATGGCGGCTTCAGCGGCTGCAATGGCTATAACAAAAATGGAAAAAATATTTCCTTTTAATTGACGACTATCAAAAAAATCAGAAAATGTTACAAAATTTATATTAACCGCATTCAGTATAAGTTCAAGACACATAAGAGCTCTAACCATATTTCGGCTGGTAATCAATCCATAGATACCGATAGAAAATAAGTAGGCACTCAAAACAAGTACATGTTCGAGCATCATTGACCAACTCCTTATCAATTTCGATTTATTTCAATATAATATGAACAATAAAATAATAGAAAGGATTCAATTAACTATAATATAAAAAGTACGTAATAAAGAAATATATTGGTAATAGATCGAATAAGTAAAAGAATTTCGATTTTATATTTTAGAATAAACAATTTTAAATTCTAATTGAAAGTAAATAAAAGTGATAACACAGAATAAAGTTTAATTTGGATTGCTGTTACCAATTTTATAGATTTATTATTGGCGCGCCACGGTAATTGCACCTATCAAAGCGGCTAAAAGAATTATCGAGATGAATTCAAATGGAAGAAAAAAATCTGTTGATAAATGAATTCCAATTTGTTGACTATTACTTATCAAATCGTGCTCTATAATCTGGTTTGATCTTGTAGTCCAAATAATCCCGTACCATGATGTATCCGTAATAGTAGTTATTAGTAAACCAAAAATATTTGTACAAATAAGCAAAGTAAACCCATTCCCAACGGTCCAAAGATTAAAATCTTTGTAATATTCTGAACCATTCATGAACATCACCGCAAATATGATTAAAACATTTACAGCTCCCACGTAAATAAGGAGTTGTGCGGCAGCTACAAAATATGAATTTGATAGAATATATAATAAGGATATAGAAAGAAGAACTAATCCCAGCGAAAAGGCAGAATAAATTGGGTTGGTAAGTAATACTACTCCTATACCTCCTAAGATAAGACCTAATCCCAGAAAGACTAAAAGAAAATCATGTATTGGTCCAGGCAAATCCATTATATGTAAAATAAGAGATAAATAAATTGAAATGTTTTTCATGACCTTATTGAGACCAGACCAGAAAAAATTGTCGATGATTCGTAAGAAATTTCTAATTGAATTAAATCCTAAGAGGTATGAATTAATGTGGGGTACTGTTATTGGACTAATTTTATGTTTTATCTGAATAGAGTAGTTCGAATCTGAAACTATACATTTCGAAATAATGTCAAATCAAATATATTAATTAATTAATTTTCAATTCTTTGAATCCAAATTAAGACGTACTTCTTACCAACCAATCAACTGTTGAGATTTGTAGTTATTCAGACCAAACAAAACGAAAAAACTCATTTCTTTACTGAACCTTAGTGATTCAAAATTTTTCTTTAATCAAGGATTTACTTATTTTTTATTTGAGGAGAATTCAGAATTGTTCGAATTGTATAATCGTCAATTACTGACATTGGTAAACGACCCAGGGCAATTTGATTATAATTCAATTCGTGACGATCATAAGTAGAAAGCTCATATTCTTCAGTCATTGATAAACAATTTGTTGGACAATACTCAACACAGTTACCACAAAATATACAGATTCCGAAATCAATACTGTAATTAAGTAATCGTTTCTTGCGAATATCAGTTTCCAATTTCCAATCAACGACGGGCAGATCTATAGGACATACACGAACACATACTTCACAAGCAATACATTTATCAAATTCAAAATGGATTCGACCGCGGAAACGCTCCACAGCGATTACCTTTTCATAAGGATATTGAATAGTTATGGGTAAACGATTTACGTGGGACAAGGTAATCATGAAACTTTGACCTATGTACCTTGCAGCCCGTACTGTTTGTTGACCATAATTCATGAACCCGGTTATCATAGGGAACATATCGTGAATATATATGAATAATTTTATGTTTGTTTATTTCTCTTATTTCATCCAAGTTGAGAATATAGGATATCATGTTCTTTTACAGTGAAAAGAGTTGGGACGAAGTTGTTAATAATAGATTGCCGAGAGAAATAGGTAAAAGAAATTTCCATCCAAGATTCAATAGCTGGTCCATTCTTAGCCTAGGTAAAGTCCATCTTGTTGTGATAGGAATGAACAAGAACAAATAAGTTTTAGCTAATGTAATAAACATACCAATTGTCGGTTCAAAAACATCATATGTTTTATTTATTTCAAAAAAATCAAAAACAAATATGTACGGAATAGAGATATTCCAACCACCCAAGTAAAGAACTGTTACAAACAATGAAGAAACTAATAGGTTTAGATAGGAAGCAACGTAAAATAAACCAAATTTGATACCTGAGTATTCGGTTTGATACCCTGCTACTAATTCTTCTTCTGCTTCTGGTAAATCAAAGGGTAATCTTTCACATTCTGCTAGGGAAGAAATTAGAAAAATAATAAACCCTATAGGTTGACGCCACAAATTCCATCCCCAAAAACCATATTTTGATTGTGCCTCAACTATATCAACTGTACTTGAACTATTAGATAATCATAGTCGGCGATACCATCACTGTTACCATCGCTATTCCAGAACCGTACATGAGATTTTCACCGCATACGGCTCCTTGAGGACCTTAAATAAATCTAAGGATCGGGTCAATATTATTTTATCTTGATATATTTATAAGATAGATAAGGTGAAAATTTATCATACGATCCCGAATTAGACCAATTTAATTCTGTCTGTTATGCTTTAATAATTATATAATTATTAAAAAGATAAAAATAAAGTACTTCTGAATTGATCTCATCCTTTAATTTAAAAATTTCAATAATCATTTCAATTTTTCTTTGTTAAGTAATAACTTAATTCTTCAATCAAATACTCTTTGTAATTTGTAAAAATTAAATCGTCCTTTTCACTTACGAAAAAGAATTATATATACATTAATTCATAAATTCTGATACGAATTCTCTTTATATAAATTTTGATATAGAAAGTAAAGTATAAAAGTATACAGTAAAGAATAAAAAAGATCTTTTTTATTCGTTTCTATTCTTCTTTCTCTTTCTGGAAAAAAAAGGGGGGAACTTACAAAAAAAAAGTAAAGGATTATTTCGTTTCCAATAGTCATTTATTTAATCGACGAATAGGAGCATACTCTGGATCGGAATCGTTGGGAGTACTGCCTGATCATTTCTACCAACGTAAAGCCCCAATTAATATTCTTTGTATATTATGCAGAAATATTCTTTTACATAATCTCCATTACTAATCCGTTGTGTATCTTGGTGTTTCTAACCATCCACTCGTTTTTGTTCAATCATCCGTTAAGGTAATACATGTATGAGAATACATACAAACGATAGTGAAAACTCAATATGGTTGATCTTTTGAACCCGCTTCAAGTCAGGATGAATAATCACCTAATCTTGGGGCAAACGCTTTCTTATGCTTATGTTTATTTCCGCTCAACTCTTTACTTTAACTCTTATACATAGAAAATGAGACTCAATTTTTTTACTGCCAATTTATATATTATAAAAGCTGTTTTCTTTCACTCATATAACTATCTTGATTTAGTTCATCCATCCAAATAATGAATAAAAAATGAAGATATTTACTCAATTCATTCCGCCTTTTTCCTAGAAAGGAAGAAATAGAGAGGAAGGAATAGAGAACAATTTCTGTCTTAACGAATCACACGTAGAGATATTGATAACACACATAAAGTTAATGGTATTTCATAACTAATCGATTGAGCAGCAGCTCGTAGACCGCCTAAAAAAGAATATTTATTATTTGAACCGTATCCTGACATAAGAAGGCCAATGGGAGCAATACTTGAGATGGCAATCCATAAAAAAACACCGAGATTGAGATCCACTAAAACAAGGTGAGAACCAAAAGGAACTACCGAATAGCTTACTAAAATGGATATGACCGCAATGGATGGTCCGATACTGAATAAACGAGTTTCTCCTCTAGATGGAAAAAGATTTTCTTTGAAAAGTAGCTTTGCTCCATCTGCTAAAGCTTGAAGAACTCCCAAAGGTCCGGCGTATTCAGGTCCAATACGTTGTTGTATCCCTGCGGATATTTCTCTTTCTAACCATACAATTACTAGTACACCTATTGTGATTCCCAATACAGGAGTAAAAATAGGAATAAGGGTCCATATAATTCCATAGGTCTCTTTTAAAAATTCGAATCTAGAAAAAGAATTAATATCTTGTACTTCTGTTGTATCAATTATCATTTTAACGATCAACTTCTCCCATAATGATATCTATGCTACCTAGTATTGTCATAATATCAGCCAATTTCATTCTTTTAACTAACTGAGGAAGAATTTGCAAATTGATAAAACCCGGCGGGCGAATTTTCCATCTCCAAGGAAAACCACTCTGATCCCCTATCAAAAAAATTCCCAATTCTCCCTTTGGGGCTTCAACTCTTACATAGAGTTCTTGTTTCGGCAATTCAAATGTAGGAGAGGGTTTTTTACTAATAAATCGATAGTCAAAATCATTCCATTTTGGATTCCTTTCTCTATCAAAGTACCGGATTTCTAAATTCTCATATGGCCCCCCCGGAATTCCTTCTAGAGCCTGTTGAATAATTTTTATGGATTCTGTCATTTCACCAATTCGGACTAGATAACGAGCTAATGAATCTCCTTCTTTTTGCCACTGTACTTCCCAATCAAATTCGTCGTAACATTCATAATGATCAACTTTACGAAGATCCCATTGTATTCCAGAAGCTCTTAGCATTGGTCCTGATAAACCCCAATTTATTACTTCCTCTCTACCAATAATGCCTACTCCCTCAACTCGTTCTAAAAAAATAGGATTTCGGGTAATAAGTTTTTGATATTCAGTAACTCCTATTAAAAAATAATCGCAAAAATCTAAACATTTATCTATCCAGCCGTGAGGTAAATCAGCCGCTACTCCTCCGATACGAAAATAATTATGCATCATTCTCATACCGGTGGCAGCTTCAAATAGATCATATACTAATTCTCTTTCTCTGAAAATATAGAAGAAAGGAGTCTGCGCCCCAATATCTGCCAGAAAAGGACCAAGCCATAACAAATGAGAAGCTATACGACTCAACTCCAACATAATTGCTCTGATATAGCTGGCTCTTTTAGGCACTTGGATATTTCCCAACAACTCCGGTCCATTTACGGTTATTGCTTCTGTGAACATAGTAGCTAAATAATCCCAACGCGTTACATAAGGCAAATATTGTATAATTGTTCGGTTTTCCGCAATTTTTTCCATTCCTCGGTGTAAATAGCCTAATATTGGTTCACAGTCAATAACATCTTCGCCATCGAGAGTAACGATGAGTCGAAGAACACCATGCATTGATGGGTGGTGGGGACCCATATTTACGATCATGAGATCTTTTCTTGGAGCTGCTATAGTCATAGGTTTTTCTTTTTCCTCGATTCATTCTTTCATGAATTACTGAAAAGCGAAAATAAGTTCATTAAAATAAAAAAGTCAAGATCTAATAAATCAAATAATTCAATAATTCAAAACGCCTCTTCAAATTCAAATTAACGCGTTTTTGATTCCCGAATATCTAACTGATTAATTAATTCTTTATAACGTATTCTATTGTTCTTTGACAAATAAGACAGCATCCTTTGGCGTTTTCCCAAAATTTTACGGAGGCCTCTCTGAGATAAATAGTCTTTTCTGTGCAATTCCAAATGTGAAGAAAGTTTTCGTATCCTATTAGTGAGGCTTAGTATTTGAAATGCAACAGAACCCCTGTTTTCTTCTTTTTCTTCGTGTGAAATAACCGAGATGAATGCCTTTTTTACCATAAAATGAAATCTTATCCCCCCCGGCCTTTAGTGCTTTGCTAGATATTTTTATTGATCAATAATAATAATACTATTCATTTTTTTTTTATTTGGCATACACAATAATCTTAATTTTGTTAATAATTCCAAATTTTAAAATTGGATTCGAATAGATAAACAAAAAGATAATTGTCTGCATTCACAAAAGATAAAAAAATTATACCTAAAATTTTAAAAACTAAGAAGATTTTTGCATCATTTCATTTTTAGATATTGATATGTCATTGAATTAGTATCGTATATCATAATGAAATGTAAAACAATATAGGGGTGCATCTCTTTGTCTTCATATATGCAATATAGTTCGGGAAATAAAATCAATCCGTATTTTACTTTTTTTCATTTTCAGTACACGGTTAATTTAATTTTTAAATTGCGGATACATATGTATCCTTACCATACTGAAACGACTTCCATTATTGGTATCAAACCAATAGCGATTCATACAAGCGAAATCTTCTAATCGATAATTAGGCCAAAGAAAGAACTTTAATTTAATTAGTGTATTTTGATTTATTTTGCTTTTATTCAAAACAGGGCTCTTTACCTTATTTTCATTACAAAAAAATGCATTGCTAGACATACCATTTCTATTCCTAGAATAGAAACAAATTCTAATTCTCAATTTTCTACGATGTCTAGGGGATAAAATAATTTCAGGAACAAACAAATCATAATGATTTTTGTCTCTATTTTCAGTCATCTTTTGCTGTTTTGGAATGAATTCATCAAAATTCTTCCTATCAACATGTAATTTTTCTCGGTACCTTTGATTAATTGTGTGTTTACTTTTATGAACCAACGAAATACCTATAGTTTGATACATAATAAATTGTCCTTCATTTTTTATAGACAGACGAACTGGTTCGATAAGTAATATTCCCTTTTTAATCAATTTTGTAAGAGTGAAATTTTTCTCAATCATTAGAAGATCCAGATTGATTTCTCTCCTTTGAATAGAGGTTATAGTAATTTCTCTTAGGTTTATCGGTCTAAGCAGGGAACAATATACTTTGATGTTATCGATTATTTTTTTATTTAAAGAATGGTCCCATCTCAATTGAAAAAGCAAATATCTTTTTAGTAAGAAATCAAACTCCGCTTCCATGTTGGTCCTGGATTTTTTTTTCTTTTTTTTCATCTTTGATACCGCATAATTTTCTTCAATATCTTTTTCTTGGTTTGAGAGAGTTGATTCAAAATCTGTTTTGATTCCGCATTCTTTTTCTCCTTGATTTTGTTTTTCTAATTCAAGATATTTTTTTTCATTTGAAAATATTGATATAAAAATATCTCTTTTTTTCTTTCCAGTCGTTTTTTTATTTTCACTGGAATTTTCATTTACATTAAGATTTAAAAGGAGAAATTTGATTGGTATGCACCATGGTTTAATCTTATACGAAGTATAAAGTATCAAAAATTCTGGGAAAAACCAAAGTTCGAGATTCGATATGGGACAACTTAGTATTTCTTCATTCATTCTCATCCAATCAAAAAGTTTTTTTTTGGATGGGTTCATTTCTTGATTTTTATGACTCATGGGATAAAAAAGATTTTTCTTGTCGATTTTATCAATTATTTGATAATTATTAGCCCTAGTTTTAGTATATTTATTACTGTTGACGTCAGTATCCATATTGATCCAGGACCTAATATACGTTTTCTTTTTAAGACAAAAATTTAGAATTATCCAATCAAATTTTTTTCTATCCGGATTCTTCTTTATATCTATAATATTATCTTTTACTAGATAATTATTGATAGGGATACCTACCAGCATATTAAAAAATTTTCGTTTATGTTTGTTGTAATTATAAAAAATCTCTTGGTTATGATTTACTTCTAATGGTAATCCATAAATAAATGAGTTTTTCTTATCTTCATAATTAATAAAATTATATGATAAAAGATCATATCTATATTTTTTTTTAATATTTTTTTTTTCGAAGTTAATTAATAGGTTTTTTTCATATGGATCATATTTGTTTAAATGGTTATTTTGAGCTATAGAGCGTTGATTTGCTATATTTCTATATTTTTGTGGTACTAATCTAAACTGAAATAAATTATTTTGATAATAACCCTTTAATAACCAATTTTTACATTGATTTATTTCATAATTGGGGATGTTCTTATGTCTTAATTCGGCATGAAATATTTTTTGTGTTCCAAGAAAATAATCCTTTATTTCATTCTTAAGAAAAAGAAAAGCTCCATTATATTGAAAGATAGGTCTTAATCTTAACTTATATAAATTAAAAAAGTTAAAACCCGGGCTTTGTGATAATTTGTAAAAGACATATGCTTGTGACAAATAAGATAAATTACAAAAAGTTTTCAAGTTCTTATTATTAATATTAGAAAGTGACTTTTTTATAGTCGAAATAAACTGCGTTATTTTTTGATTTCTTTTATCACTTATTTCTTGATTTGTTTCATTATTGTAAATATAGTTGTTATAGGAACTGTTTTTATTAACAATTTTTTTGAATGATTCAAAAAAATAAAAAAAAAGTTGTGCATTTATTCTAGGGATATTATTGATAAATAAAAAGATATTTCTATATATTCTTTCAATGAAAAATTTTATAAAATAATTTGATTTACGGATTAGTCGAACATTTCTTTTTTTTAATAGCTGCAAAATCTTTTTTGGTGATTTCAATCTTTTATCATTATAACTCATTTTGTTATAACTAATATTTCTATGTGGGCTTATAAATCCTTTTTTGTTGTCTTTTGAAATTTTTTGTATTTGATTTATGGTTGTGTTTGTTCTATTAGTTAGATCTTGTATTTTTTTTTTTGTTAATGAAAAAGTTGTCCAATTTGTAGATTGAATGTTAATGGACGGTTTATGAATTAGCTCGTTTTCGATTATCAAATTTTTTTCTTTTTTGCTTTCACTCAATTCATATAGTTCTCTTTCTCTTAATCCAACTAATATAATTGGGTTCATTTTTTTTTTTGAAAGTTCTTTTATTATTTTTTTTAGAAATAGAATATTTTTAATAACCCATTTTTTTATTTCTTTTGAAACATTTAGAAAGAATTTTGTTCTTTCTTTTAAAATTATAATAATTTTAAAATATTTCTTTTTTAATTTTATAAGTCTTTTTTTGAGTTCTTTAAAAATAGGTTCAAAAAATGAACGTTGTTTTCTGGGCGAACCAAAAGGAAGTTCAGTTTCCATTCCCCAAACTGTTAAAAAACAAAAATCATTTTGTTGTTCTTTCTTTTTCATTAGATCCTTATAATTGTTTCGTAGCTTAAGCTTAGATTTGTGCCAAGGTTTCAGACGAAAAGGAAATAGGATCTTTATCTGAATACCGTCTATTAACCAGTTTTTCGGAAATTCTTTTTCTGCTAATTGAACGCCATTATAAGTGCAGTTAACATGCACTTCTCTCTTCCAATCCTTTATATCCTCCGACCAGTCAGGAAATTGAAATAATAGTATACGACCAATATTTTTAACTATTATCAATGAGGGTAATATAATATATTTTCTCAGAATTGATTGGGTTACTAACAAAAAACCTCTTATTACTTGAGCAATTACAAACCTATCCCAGGTTTCCGCTATTTCTATACGTACATTCTCCCTTCTTTTTTCTTCTTCTTTATTATTTTCTTTTGATTTTTTCTCTCTAGAGTCTGAAATTTTTAATTCTGGGTTTTTCCATAGCCAATGTTGAAATTTTTTTTTCATCGGACCCAACATATCAAAAGAAAAATAAACGTCTTTGTTGATTCTGTCCAAAAAGAGAAGTGAATATACGTTTGCTTGAAAGGTTTTCCAAATAACTGTTTTACGCCTTTGAGCGCGCATTGAGCCTTTTATTATGTATCGACGAAAATCTGATTGTTGTGAATAACGTCTCAAAGCAATGTCCTTTCTTTGATTATTATTATTAGTATCTTGATTATTATTATTATTATTAGTATCTTGATTATTATTATTAGTATCTTGATTATTATTATTCGTATCTTGTGAATTATTATTAGTATCTTGATTATTATTATTCGTATCTTGTGAATTATTATTAGTATCTTGATTATTATTATTCGTATCTTGTGAATTATTATTAGTATCTTGATTATTATTATTAGTATCTTGTGAATTATTATTAGTATCTTGTGAATTATTATTAGTATTGGTATTTTGAAGGTTATGATTAAAAATCACTACACGTTTGTATTTTCTTGAACGAATCTGAGAATCCCTTTCCAAAACTTCTTGCTTTTCTCCTTCCTCGTTTTCTAAATCATTGATTAATTTGTATGACCATTGCGGAATTTTTTTTCTGATTTCTTTTATCCCAATAGCTTGTTTTCTAATTGTTTTATTGTTAGGATACGTTAAAAATCTTTCAAATATAAGTCTTATTTGTTTATCTTCGAGAAATAAATAAAATCTTTTTAAATTTAAACTTGATATTGGTTTTTCATTAAATTCATTGATTAAGTTCAAGAAAAAATTCATTTCTGTTGATAATAATCTTTTCTCAATTCTATCAAATGGTTTTTTTTTTTCTTCAAATTCTAAATAATTAATAAAAAGAAAAAGACCGTGGATCTTATTTATCCAACCTCTTTCTATGTAATTTTGTATCGAAATTTTATCTTCGATTGAAAGTGAAAATCTTTTTTTAATTTGTCCACGATATGCTCCATTCAAGAAAGGATCATATACTTCGGGTAAGTATTCTTTTTTCGTATTATCGTGGCACAATCTAGTTCTTTTTTCTAGTACACCCCAAAAAAGTGATTTACTATCTATAGCTTTGTCAAGAGACTTTACTATATTTATAAATTTGTTGTTTAGGTTTTTTATTTTTTGTTCATTAGTATAACTCCAATTATTATATAATTCATCAGAAGAAAGTTTATCTGTTGTGAACAAAGACATCTTTCTTTGTATCATTTCGAAAAAAGTTAACAAACTGGGTGGGTACGTAAAAGATATTCTTTTTTTTCCATCGATGTCACATGTATGAAAAAAATATTGTGACATGTCATTTTTTATAGCATTTTCAAATCTATTGTTTTTGATATAACG